TTGTTAATGTTTATTGCGTAATAGAGTATGATTAGAGTTTTGGTTCACGGAACATGATTTTGTAAAATTTTTACAAGTACTAAAATATAAGTCATATTTTGGGAACTACTAGAATTGATCAGGACATAGGGTTTGATAGTTAATATTATATGTCTTTCAAGTTCTTAGTGTTTTTGGGGTTTGGCATTAAGAGGAGGGGGTGGGGGGTTTGGAGAGTTAAAATTTGGTATTGAGTAGCATTTATGTCTAACAAGCATGAATAATTAGCCTTAGGTGATTGGGTTTTGCGGACTAATGATTCTTCACCGTAGGTGCGTCTAGACTGTGTGCTGTCCTTTCATGCCTTGACGGCTATGTTGATGAAAGTAGGCCAAAATAAAAAGATACCAAATGCATGACACCACAGTTATGTTGGTCATGGGCTGATTAGACCCGATACCATCGAGATGTCTTATTTAAGGGGAACGTATGGGCGATAACGCATTTGATGGCCCTGAAGTAAGAACCAGATGTCTGATAAAGTTTCAGTTTAGCTACCCCCAAGTTTAATGGGCCCGGAGCGAGAAGAGGGGCATTGGTGGGCGGGTTGTTGGTTTCACGGAGGATGGTAGATTAATAGACCAAATGGGGAAGGGGATAGTCATATGGAAGAGAAGAGTTTATGACTGTATGGTGTATGTCAGATAACACAGATATGTCCTTATAACATTAGTTTAATGTGTTTAAGATAATATTCATGGTATATATATTGATTTATGTTGATGATTATTTTATGACCTGAACCATTGATTTAATGTACTAGCTTATATGCTTGGGGAAAATAGTTTAATGTACGATATACATAAATGTACTGTTGTACTATGTAAATTTATGTACTCAAGAAGTAGTTTAATTAGAATACCAGCTTTGGGTGCTGGTGGTGGGGAGTAGCTCCTTCTTCTTGATGTCTTGAGAAGAGAAGATCTTCATTTCAGGTTTACAAGACCAGAGTAATGTTTATACTATCAAGACATGGATATAATTTTAGTATTTTGTCTTCGATAATTCCTGAGATTGGTATAAGAATTAAGATGATTGAGAAGTATGAGATGGAGGCTAGTTGGCCAATGATAATAAATGGGTGTTCTACTGGTTGGCCCCCAATTCAGGTTAAGATAAGTAGGTTGGCTACTAGGATTCAGTACAAAATTTGTGTGATTGGGCGGAATATTAGGCTTCGTTGCTTTGAGGTATGAAGGAAAGGTATTAGGGCTAAAATTAGGATAGATAAGATTAAGGCTAGGACACCTCCTAGTTTATTGGGGATTGAGCGTAGAATGGCGTATGCAAATAGGAAATATCATTCGGGTTTAATATGGGGTGGGGTGTTTAGTGGATTAGCTGGTATGTAGTTGTCTGGGTCTCCTAGTATGTCTGGGAAAAATAATACTAGGGTTATGAGAATTAAGAATATGATTAGGATACCTAGGATATCTTTGATTGTATAGTAGGGGTGAAATGGAATTTTATCTGCATCTGAGTTTAATCCTGTTGGGTTGTTTGATCCTGTTTCGTGGAGGAAGAGGAGGTGAACGATTGCTAGGGCCGCGATAATAAATGGTAAGATGAAGTGGAAAGCGAAGAATCGGGTCAAGGTGGCTTTGTCTACTGAGAAGCCCCCTCAAATTCATTCGACTAGGGTTGTTCCAATATATGGGATGGCTGATAGGAGGTTTGTAATAACTGTGGCACCTCAGAATGATATTTGTCCTCATGGAAGGACGTAGCCTATAAATGCTGTGGCTATGACTGCGAACAGTAGAAGTACTCCAATGTTTCAGGTTTCTATAAATGTATATGATCCATAATATAAGCCTCGTCCGACATGAAGGAATAAGCAAATAAAAAATATTGAGGCTCCGTTTGCGTGTATATATCGGATTAGTCACCCGTAATTTACGTCTCGACAAATGTGTGTTACTGATGAAAAGGCTGTTATTGTATCTGATGTGTAGTGTATGGCTAAGAAAAGACCTGTAATGATTTGGACTATTAGGCAGACTCCTAGAAGGGACCCAAAGTTTCATCATGATGAAATGTTGGATGGGGCAGGTAGGTCAATGAATGAGTGGTTAATAATTTTAAATAATGGGTGTGTTTTTCGTATGTTTGTCATTAGGTGTTTCTGTAGTTGAATTACAACGATGATTTTTCATGTCATTGGTCGCAGTTGAATGCTGTGTAGAAATAATGAATAATTATATTTTTGTTTTAAGTTCATTATTTTTGGTTGGTTGTCTTGGGTTAGCATTAAAGCCTTCACCTATTTATGGAGGTTTAGGTTTAATTGTTAGTGGGTTTGTTGGTTGTTTAATGGTTTTAGGGTTTGGTGGATCGTTTTTAGGTTTAATAGTTTTTTTAATTTATTTAGGGGGGATGTTGGTTGTGTTTGGATATACGACTGCTATAGCTACTGAGGAATATCCAGAGACTTGGGGATCTAACTGATTAATTTTGGGTTTTTTAGTATTGGGGGTGATTATAGAGGTTTTTTTAATTTGTGTGCTTAATTATTATGATGAAGTTGGAGTAATTAATCTTGATGGTTTGGGAGATTGGTTGATGTATGAGGTTGATGATGTTGGAGTTATGTTGGAAGGAGGGATTGGGGTAGCGGCAATATATAGTTGTGCTACTTGAATGATGGTAGTAGCTGGGTGATCTTTGTTTGCGGGTATTTTTATTATTATCGAGATTACTCGAGATTAATTGAGTATAAGATAATAATTAAGATGATGTTAATTAGGAATGATATAAAGTACAATTTAATTAAGCCTTTTTGGTTGGTTGTTAAAGTGGTTATGTTTGTGTGAAGAGTTGAGGTGGATTTTGGGATGGTTTTTTCTAACCAGATCAAGTCTAGGAGAGTTAGGGATGTTTTTAGGCTTAGGTTGAGAGATTTTATGGGTGTAATGCGGTGAATAATAGATGGGAAAAACCCCAGTAAAGTTGAGAAGGATGAATATGGATTTGCTTTATTTATTGATAGTTTTATGGTTAGGTTGTTTAGTTCTAGTGCGATTAGGAATCCTAATACTGAAATAATTAGGGCTGTGGTTTTTAAAAATCATGGTATTGTGAGGACTGGAATGCTGGTTGGTGGAATATTATATGAGATGACAAATCCTGCAAAGATGCTTCCGAATGCTAGGCGTTTGATTGGGTTTATGAGGTCTGGGTCATTTTCGTTAATGGAGATTAGGGGGGGAAAACGCGGTTTTGTTATTGTTACGAAGTAAATGATTCGTATGCTGTACATAGCTGTTATAGAAGTGGCGATTAGTGTAATTAGTAGGGCTCAGGCGTTGGTGTTGCAGGTATTAATTGCTTCAATAATTAGGTCTTTTGAGTAGAACCCTGTTAGGAATGGTATTCCTGTGAGGGCGAGGCTTCCGATTACTAGGCATGATGATGTGAATGGTATGATTTTTGTGATGTTTCCTATTTTTCGGATGTCTTGTTCGTCTGCCAGGCTATGAATGATTGAGCCAGAGCATATAAAGAGTATAGCTTTGAAGAATGCGTGGGTACAGATGTGTAGGAATGCTAGGTGTGGTTGGTTTATTCCTAGCGTCACTATTATCAGGCCTAGTTGGCTTGATGTAGAGAAGGCAATGATTTTTTTGATGTCGTTTTGGGTGAGAGCACAAATAGCTGTAAATAATGTGGTTAGGGCTCCGAGGCAAAGTATAGTTGTTAAAATAAAGTTATTATTAGTCGTGAGGGGGTGGAATCGGACCAGTAGGAAAATTCCTGCAACTACTATTGTACTTGAGTGTAGTAGTGCTGAAACTGGTGTAGGGCCTTCTATTGCTGATGGTAGTCATGGGTGGAGGCCAAATTGTGCTGATTTTCCTGTAGCTGCGATTAATAGGCCTATAAGTGGAATTAGATTGTCGTTGTTGTTGGAGAATATAATCTGTTGAAGTTCTCATGAGTTTATGTTTAGGGAAAATCAAACTATAGCTAAAATGAATCCGATGTCTCCGATGCGGTTATAGAGGATTGCTTGTAGGGCTGCAGTATTTGCGTCTGTTCGTCCGTACCATCATCCAATTAGTAGGAAAGATATAATTCCCACCCCTTCTCAGCCAATGAAAAGTTGAAATATGTTGTTGGCTGAGGTGAGGATAAGCATGGTAATCAGGAATAGTGTAAGATATTTAATGAATCGATTGATGTTTGGGTCTGAGTGTATATATCATGAAGAGAATTGTATAATTGATCATGTGACAAAAAGGGCTACAGATGTAAACAGGATAGAGAAAAAGTCAGTTTTGAAGCTTATTTTAAGTTCTATTGAATTTATGGTGACTCAGTGCCAGGTTGTAATTATATATTCTATATTATTGTGGAAAAATATTAATAGGGGTAAGAGGCTAATAATGAAGGAGAATTTGATTGATGTGGTGGTGTACAGTGGGAAGTTGATGTGTTTAATTAGGTTTGATATTGAAATTAGGATTGGGGATAGTAGAAGAATGAAGATTAATAAGATTGAGGTTGTGAAAATATTGATTACTTTTATTTGGATTTGCACCAAGGTTTTTGGTTCCTAAGACCAATGGATTACTATTATCCTATAAAAGTAAGAAAGCCATGTTTTTAAACATGGAAGCATGAATTAGCAGTTCTTGCAATCTTTCTTGGTGAATAAGGAGGTTTATTTCCTGTTGTCAGATTCACAGTCTAATGTTTTTTGTAAACTATATTCACATATTGTCAGGCCTGTAATTAGTTTTGGACTGGTAGTTAGAAGAATAAGTGGAATTATGTGAAGGGCTATTAGTGTTAGTTCTCGTGTGTGTGAGGGTTGGAGGTTAATTATATGGTTGGTTAGTTTGCCGCGTTGGGTGGTAATAATTATGTATATTGAGTATATACCTGTAATAATAATGTTAATTCCTATAAGAATAATGGTAAAGTTTGATCAAGAAAATAATGATATGGTAATGAATAATTCTCCTATTAGATTGATTGAAGGGGGTAGAGCTAGATTAGCTAGACTTGCTATCAGTCATCATGTGGCTATAAGTGGGAAGACCATTTGAAGTCCTCGGGCCATGATTATAGTACGGCTGTGGATCCGTTCGTAGTTGGAGTTTGCTAGGCAGAATAGGAGTGATGATGTGAGGCCATGTGCGATTATTAGTATTGTTGCTCCTATGAAGCTTCATGGAGTTTGGATTATGATTGATGCAATAACAAGTGCTATGTGGCTAACTGAGGAGTAGGCGATTAGTGATTTTAAATCTGTTTGGCGTAAGCAGATTGAGCTAGTTATAATTATTCCTCATAGGGAGAGAAGGATGAAGGGGTATGCTATATATTTTGTTAGTGGGTCTAGAATAATGGAGATGCGAATTATTCCGTAACTACCTAATTTTAGAAGAATAGCTGCTAGAATTATTGACCCAGCAATTGGAGCTTCAACATGGGCTTTTGGTAGTCATAGGTGAACTCCATATAATGGTATTTTAATAAGAAATGCTATTATGCATGCCAACCATAGTAAGTTGTTAGATCATGAAGCGTCTAAGGTGTGTGTTGTGAATGATAAAATTATGAGGTTTAGGGTTCCTACATGGTTTTGGATTAAGATGAGGGCAATTAGCAGTGGAATAGAACCGATTAGGGTATAAAATAGGAAATAAATCCCTGCGTTTAGGCGTTCAGTTTGGTTCCCTCATCGGGTAATAATAATAAGTGTTGGGATTAAGGTTGCTTCAAATAAAATATAAAATATAATTAGTTCAGTTGCTGAAAAGGTTATGATTAGGAGAATTTGTAAGCTGATTAGTATTGAGATGTAGAGTTTTTGTAGTACGTTATTATCTTTTTTTAGGTGGTTTTGGCTAGCTATTAATATTAGTGGCAGTAATCAGGCTGTTAAAATAATTAATGGTGTGGATAGGGGGTCTGAGGAGAATATATTTGAAAAGTTTTTATAATTTTCGTCGGTTTGTCATAGAAGTGTTAGGCTGGTTAAACTAATTAGAAAACTATATGAGGTTACGTTTGTTCAGGTTTTTTTAGGGCTTGATAGTCAGGTTAGTGGTAGTAGCATTAGTGAGGGAAGAATAATTTTTAGCATTGTAGTAGGTTGAGATTTTGGACGTAATCTGTTCCGTACGTGTTTGAAACTTTTACTAGTAGGGCTAGTCCTACAGCTGCTTCGCAGGCTGCGAAAACTAAGATGGTGATGGGGATTGGTATGGAGCTTATGGAGTTGGAGTTTAGGGAAGTTACTGAAGTTATAATAAATAAGGATAATACTATGCCTTCCAGGCATAGTAATGTGGATATTAGGTGAGAGCGAAATATAAGTGTCCCTAGAAGTGATAGTGAGAAGGCTATGGTGAGGTTGAAGAAGGTAGATGGCATATTGGTAATTATGAACATCATCATAATCTAATGAGTCGAAATCATTAATTTTTTTTTAAACTAATTACCATTTACTCTGTTCATTCTAATCCTTTTTGTGTTCATTCATATGCTAGGCCTAGAGATAGAATTGTGACTAGAATAAAGGCTATAATTATTATAGTAGAGGTTTTAATTGTTTGAATTGCTCATGGTAGTGGAAGTAGAAGAGCAATTTCTAGGTCAAATAATAGAAATGTAATTGCTACCAAGAAAAATTTTATTGAGAATGGTAGACGTGCAGAGCTTGTAGGGTCGAATCCGCATTCATATGGATTTGCTTTTTCTGAGTACAGATTTATTTGGGGGAGTCAGAATGCAACTAGAATTAGCGTTAGGGATAATAAAATATTAATGAAGATAACAGTGTACAGGTTGATTACTCTCTTCTGGGTTTATTCAGAATCTACTAATTGGAAGTCAGTTATATTAATTATACTAAGGGAGTAAGATCCTCATCAATAAATGGAGACGTATAGGAAAAGTCAGACTACGTCTACAAAATGTCAGTATCATGCTGCGGCTTCAAATCCGAAGTGATGTTTTGATGTGAAGTGAAATTTTAGTTGTCGTAGTAGGCAAACAATAAGGAATGTTGATCCAATAATTACATGGAGTCCATGGAATCCAGTAGCCATGAAGAATGTAGAACCATAGATACCATCTGAAATGGAGAATGATGTTTCAAAGTATTCTGAAGCTTGGAGGATGGTGAAGTAAAGTCCTAGTATAATGGTAATTAGTAGGGCTTGATTTATGTGGTTTCGTTTACCTTCTATAAGGCTATGATGAGCTCATGTAATTGAAACACCTGATGCTAGAAGTACTGAAGTATTAAGTAGTGGGACTTCTAGAGGGTTAAGTGGTGAAATTCCTGTTGGAGGTCAGCAGCCTCCTAGATCATGTGTTGGTACGAGGCTAGAATGATAGAACGCTCAGAAGAATCCTGCAAAGAAAAATACTTCCGAGACGATGAATAGAATTATACCATATCGTAGTCCTTTTTGTACAATAGGAGTGTGGTGGCCTTGGTAGGTTCCTTCACGAATTACGTCTCGTCATCATTGATATATTGTGAGGATATTGGTGAGTAGGCCAAGGGTTAATAGTGTAATTGAATTATAGTGAAATCATATTACTAGACCTGATGTTAGAAGGAGGGCTGAAAAGGCTCCAGTTAATGGTCATGGACTTGGATTAACTATGTGATATGCATGAGTTTGGTGGGTCATTATGTATTATCATGTAGATATAGGCTTACTAGGAGGGTGAATACGTAGGCTTGAATTAATGCTACTGCAAATTCTAGAATTGTGAGTAGAAGTAAAATAATAAATGTAATGGTAGCTGTTGGTGGGCTAATATTTATTAATACTAGAGTAGCTCCTCCGATTAGGTGTATTAATAAGTGTCCTGCAGTAATGTTAGCTGTAAGCCGGACTGCTAATGCCATTGGTTGAATAAATAGGCTAATTGTTTCAATAATAATAAGTATTGGAATTAGTGAAATTGGAGTTCCTTGTGGAAGGAAGTGGGCAAGTGAGCTTTTTAGTTTGTGTCGGAAGCCTGTAATTACGGCTCCAGCTCATAGTGGAATGGCTATACTTAGATTTATGGATAGTTGGGTAGTAGGTGTAAATGTATGTGGTAAAAGGCCTAGGAGATTTGTTGATCCAATAAATATGATTAGGGAAACAATTATTAGGGTTCATGTTCGTCCTTTTGGTGTGTGGATTAGCATTATTTGTTTGATAATAAGTTTAACTAGTCAGTGTTGGAAAGAATGGAGACGGTTGTTGATTAGGCGTTTTGAGGATGGGAATAGGATTGAAGGAAATATAATGATGGCTACAACGATTGGGAATCCTATTATTGTTGGGGTAATGAATGAGGCAAATAGATTTTCGTTCATTTTAATTCTCAAGGGGTTTTTACTTTTATGGTTGTTAGTGATTTTGGTGAAGGTGCCAGTGGGAATGTTTGTGATGAGACTTTTAGTTGAAATAAGATAAATAGGGTAATTATTGATGAGATAATTGTGATAAATCATGTTGATGTATCTAGTTGTGGCATATCACTATGGAGATTTTAAGGTCTCTAACTTTAACTTAAAAGGTTAACGCTCTTAGCTTCATAGTGAAATTAAATTATTGAAGCAGATCAGTTTTCGAAATATTTTAGTGGAACCATTTCTAGGACAATGGGCATAAAGCTATGGTTAGATCCACAAATTTCAGAGCATTGGCCATAGAATAACCCTGGTCGGTTTGATGTTACTGTTGCTTGATTTAGTCGGCCTGGGATGGCATCAGTTTTAAGTCCTAGGGAGGGGACTGCTCATGAGTGGAGGACGTCTTCAGATGAAATTAATATACGGATTGGAAGTTCTATTGGCAGAACGACTCGGTTATCAACTTCTAGCAGTCGTAGTTCACCAGGTTTTAGGTCGTTTGTTGGGATTATATATGAATCAAAGCATAGGTCTTCATAGTCAGTATATTCGTAGCTTCAGTATCATTGGTGCCCTATGGTTTTAACGGTTAATACGGGGTTGTTGATTTCGTCTATTATATATAGAATGCGTAGAGAGGGGAGAGCAATTATGATAAGGATTACAGCTGGTAGAATAGTTCAAATGGTTTCAACTTCTTGTGCATCTATTGTGCTTGTATGTGTTAGTTTTGTTGTTAATATTAGCGAGATGATATAGAGGACTAAGGAGCTAATTAGGAAAACAATTATTAGTGTGTGATCATGGAAATTTATTAGCTCTTCTATAATAGGGGATGTGGCGTCTTGTAGACCAAGTTGGAATGGGTAGGCCATATAAGATATATAGATTATTGATCTATAATTTAACTTTGACAAAGTTATGTAATTGATTTTACTAATATCTTATTGAGAAAGACATATAGGATATGAGATTGGCTTGAAACCAATTTTAGGGGGTTCGATTCCTTCCTTTCTTATTTTACTTTTACATAGGTTGGTTCCTCGAATGTGTGATATGGTGGAGGGCAGCCATGAAGTCATTCTAAATTTGTTGAAGCATACGATACTGATATTACTTCTCGTTTTGAAGCAAAGGCCTCTCAAATTATAAAGATCATGATGAGAACAGCTGTTAGTGAAATAAATGATCCTATAGAAGAGACAGTGTTTCATGTGGTGTAAGCATCTGGGTAGTCTGAGTAGCGTCGTGGTATTCCTGAAAGGCCCAGGAAATGTTGAGGGAAGAATGTTATGTTTACTCCTACGAATATGATGGCGAAGTGGGCTTTTGCTCATGTGTCATCTAGGGTGAAGCCTGAAAATAATGGGAATCAGTGAACAAATCCTGCTATGATAGCAAACACTGCTCCCATTGATAGAACATAGTGGAAATGGGCTACTACATAGTATGTATCGTGAAGCACGATGTCAAGGGATGAGTTGGATAAAACAATTCCGGTTAGACCACCAACTGTAAATAAGAAAATAAAGCCTAAGGCTCATAGTATAGCTGGAGATCATTTAATATTACCTCCGTGTAGGGTTGCAAGTCAGCTAAATACTTTGACACCGGTAGGAATTGCGATAATTATAGTGGCTGATGTAAAGTAAGCTCGTGTGTCTACATCTAATCCTACTGTGAATATGTGGTGGGCTCATACAATAAAGCCTAGAAAGCCAATAGACATTATTGCTCATACTATTCCTATATAGCCGAAAGGTTCTTTTTTTCCGGAGTAGTAAGTAACTACATGTGAAATAATTCCAAATCCTGGGAGGATAAGAATATAAACTTCTGGGTGCCCAAAGAATCAGAACAGATGCTGGTAGAGAATTGGGTCCCCTCCTCCAGCGGGATCAAAGAAAGTTGTGTTTAGGTTGCGGTCTGTTAGTAGTATAGTAATGCCTGCGGCTAGCACTGGTAGTGATAATAGGAGCAGTACGGCTGTAATAAGTACGGATCAGACAAATAGTGGAGTTTGATACTGTGTTATGGCTGGGGGTTTCATGTTGATAATAGTGGTAATAAAATTAATTGCACCTAAAATAGATGACACTCCAGCTAAATGAAGGGAGAAAATTGTTAGGTCTACTGATGCTCCTGCATGGGCTAGATTTCCGGCTAGAGGTGGGTAGACTGTTCATCCTGTTCCTGCTCCTGCTTCTACTATTGATGATGCTAGGAGAAGGAGAAATGATGGTGGTAGGAGTCAAAAACTTATATTATTTATTCGTGGGAATGCTATATCTGGGGCTCCGATTATTAGTGGGACAAGTCAGTTTCCAAAGCCTCCAATTATTATTGGTATTACTATGAAGAAAATTATAACAAAAGCATGGGCAGTTACGATAACATTGTAAATTTGGTCATCTCCTAAAAGTGCACCTGGTTGACCTAATTCTGCTCGAATTAAAATACTTAGTGCAGTACCCACTATTCCCGCTCAGGCTCCGAATAGTAGATAGAGGGTTCCGATATCTTTGTGATTGGTTGAGAATAATCAACGATTAATGAACATAGGTAAAATGGCTGAGTAAGCATTAGACTGTAAATCTAAACACAGAGGTTTAAATCCTCTTTTTACCAGAGGTCTTAAGGTGATATTCATGTCGAATTGCAAATTCGAAGGTGTAGAGAAATCTCTACTAAGACTTCTACCGCCATTTTTTTTTTTCGGCGGTAGAAGTAGATTGAAGCCAGTAATAGGGTATTTAGCTGTTAACTAAATTTTCGTAGGTTTAATTCCTGCCAATCTAGTTGAGGTCTTAGCTTAATTAAAGCAATTGATTTGCATTCAATAGATGTAGGATGAAGTCTTACAGTCCTTATCAGAAGTTAAACTTGTGTGTTTTCTTAGGGCTTTGAAGGCTCGCGGACTAGTATATCCTAAACTTCTAGGTAATTAGTTGGGGGGCTAGGGGTAGGGTTATTGTGCTTATGATAGCTAGGGTGGAAAATATTAGGTTGGGTTTAGTTTTTGTTTGGTGAGTTATTATTTTTGAGTTATTGTTGGTTGGAAATATTGTTAGTGAAGTGGAATAAATTAGGCGAGTATAAAAGAATAGGTTTAGTAGAGCTATTATTGCTATGAGTGTTGCTATAATTAGACAGTTGTTTTTTATAAGTTCTGTGATGATAATTCATTTTGGTAAGAATCCTGTTAGTGGTGGAAGGCCTCCTAGGGATAGTAATATCAGTGAGATTATAGTTAGTATTGCTGGAGTTTTATTTCATAGAAGTGAGATTGAGTTGATGGTTATAGAGTTATTTAGTATAAGTGCTATGAATATAGGGGCTGTAAGAATAATATAGATTATGAGGTTGAGTAGAGTGAGGGATGGGTTGTAAGGAAGAATTGCTAATATTCATCCTATGTGGGCAATTGATGAATAGGCTATAATTTTTCGTATTTGTGTTTGGTTAAGTCCTCCTCATGCCCCTATGAAAATAGAAGTAATTGCTAGTATTAAAATGATAGTAGAGTTGAGTAGCGGGTAAATTTGAATTAAAATTGATAGGGGAGCAATTTTTTGTCATGTAAGAAGAATAAGTCCTATGTGCAGTGGGATCCCTTGAGTTACTTCTGGTAATCAGAAGTGGAATGGGGCGAGGCCTAGTTTTATGGATAGGGCTATTAATGTTATGTTAAGGATAAGACCGTTTGTTTGTTGTTGAAATATTCATGTTCCTAGTTGTTTATAGTTGAGTACGATGGCCAGGAGGATAATTATTGAGGCTGTTGCTTGTGTGACGAAGTATTTTGTTGCTGCTTCAGTTGATCGTGGGTTTTTTTTGTTGATTAGTATGGGGATAATTGCTAGTAGGCTGAATTCCAGGCCTACTCATATTAGTATTAGGTTGGTGCTGGATATTGTGATTACAGGACCTAAGAAGATTGTGAAGTAGATGATGGCAAGGGTGATAGGATTTATTAGTACGGGAAGGATTTAAACCAACGTTTTCGGGGTATGGGCCCGATAGCTTAATTAGCTGACCTTACTATTAGGATAAGGTGTTTAGGTAGCACGGAGAATTTTGAATTCTTAAGTGTAGGTTCAATTCCTATTGTCCTAGAAATAAGAGGGCTTGAACCTCTATAATTTACTCTATCAAAGTAATTCTTTTATCAGACATATTTCTATATGTATGGTGGTACTCCCGCTGTAAAAATTGGTAAAGAAATATGTCACATACATAATGCTAGTGTTAGGGGTAGAAAGTTTTTTCATAGAAGATGTATAAGTTGATCGTAACGGAAGCGTGGATAAGATGCTCGGATCCATAGGAATGTTGATGATAGTAGTAGAGCTTCTATTATGAAGTTAGTTGAGTAGAGTTCTGGTAAATTGATATAGTATAGGGGTCCTAGGAAGATAATAGTTGTTAGGGCGTTTATTAGAATAATGTTAGTGTACTCTGCTATAAAGAATAACGCGAATGGGCCGGCTGCGTATTCTACGTTAAACCCTGATACTAATTCTGATTCTCCTTCTGTCAGGTCGAAGGGGGCCCGGTTTGTTTCTGCTAGGGTTGAGATAAATCATATTATGGCTATGGGTCAGGCTGGCAGAAGTAATCATATGTGTTCTTGGGTTGTAATAAGTGTTTGTAGAGAGTAGGATCCATTTATTAATAGAACTGATAAAAGGATAATAGCTATGGTTACTTCATATGAAATTGTTTGGGCTACGGCTCGTAAAGCTCCGAATAGTGAGTATTTGGAGTTTGAGGCTCATCCTGATCATAGAATGGAGTAAACTGATAGGCTAGATGTTGCTAAAATAAATAAAATCCCTAGGTTTAAATTAATTAATGGGTGTGGTATTGGTAGGGGAACTCATAGACTTAATGCTAGTGTGAGTGATAGGGTAGGTGCAATAATAAATAAGGATATAGAGGTTGTTAAAGGGCGTATTGGTTCTTTTATAAATAATTTTATGGCGTCTGCAAATGGTTGTAAAATGCCGTATGGACCAACAATGTTAGGGCCTTTTCGTAGTTGTATGTACCCTAAGATTTTGCGTTCTACTAATGTTAGGAAGGCTATGGCGATTAGAATGGGGACGAGGAGTGTTAGGATATTAATAAAGAACACTATTAGGGAGAGGATTTGAACCTCTGGGAACAAGGTTTTAAGTCTTACGCAATTTCCTGGCTCTGCCACCCTAATAACCTTCTCTAGGTTAGAGGGTGTACGTATATATTTTATTTAGATTTTATTCATAAATTAAGTTGAGAGCGCTTATTTGTAAGGTGGCTCTATTTCTCTTGTCCTTTCGTACTGGGAGAAATCGTAAATAGATAGAAACCGACCTGGATTGCTCCGGTCTGAACTCAGATCACGTAGGACTTTAATCGTTGAACAAACGAACCATTAATAGCTTCTACACCATTGGGATGTCCTGATCCAACATCGAGGTCGTAAACCCTAATTGTCGATATGAACTCTTAAATAGGATTGCGCTGTTATCCCTAGGGTAACTTGGTCCGTTGATCAAAATATATCTGGGTCAATAAGATATGTTGATTTTACTTTGACTTGTAAGTCTAGGTTATAATCATTCGGAGGATTTTTTATTCTCCGAGGTCACCCCAACCGAAATTTCAAACTTATACTATAGTTTTTGGGCCATTAGGTTTAATAAATTAAATAGATAAGTTATATAATTTAAGCTCCATAGGGTCTTCTCGTCTTATTATTATATTTCAGCCTCTTCACTGAAAGGTCAATTTCACTGATTAAAGATAAGAGACAGTTGGACCCTCGTTTAGCCGTTCATGCTAGTCCCTAATTAAGGAACAAGTGATTATGCTACCTTTGCACGGTCAGGATACCGCGGCCGTTAAACTTTAGTCACTGGGCAGGCAGTGCCTCTAATACTTGTAATGCTAGAGGTGATGTTTTTGGTAAACAGGCGGGGTTCTTGTTTGCCGAGTTCCTTTTATCTTTTTGGATCTTTCCTTTAGGCATTCCGGTGTTGGGTTAACAGAGAAGTTATAGGTGGATTATTTATAGTGTGATTATTGCCTATAGTCTGATTAACTAACAATGGTTATCCGAGTTGTTATACGCGTATGCCTGGAGAATTGGAATTCTTGTTACTCATACTAACAGTGTTGCATCTATAAAGTTATAGATTAACCCAATTTTAAGTTTAGGAAGTTGGTGTAAATTATGGAATTAATTGAAATTTTATGTTGAGCTTGAACGCTTTCTTTATTGGTGGCTGCTTTTAGGCCTACAATGGTTAAAAGCTGTTTTGTTAATTATTCACTATTAAAGGTTTTTTCCGTTCCAGAAGAGCTGTCCCTCTTTTGGCTATAATCTAAACTTACTTTTTGATTTTGTTGTTTTTTTAGCAAGTTTAAAATTGAACTTAAATTCATTTTTTGGGTAACCAGCTATCACCAAGCTCGTTAGGCTTTTCACCTCTACCTAAAAATCTTCTCACTATTTTGCCACATAGACGAGTTGATTCATAAAATTGTTTTTAGGTAGCTCGTTTGGTTTCGGGGTTTCTAGCTGTAATTCTTTTAGTTAGAAGTTTTCTAGTTAGTTCATTATGCAAAAGGTACAAGGTTTAATCTTTGCTTGTTCTTACTTTTAATTAGTCTTTCATCTTTCCCTTGCGGTACTAGTTCTATAGCTCCTAGATGTACGAATTTCTTTCTCCAATACTTTTAGTAGGATAAATGTTTTGATTTATATAATAGTATAATTATATTTGTGTAGGGCTAGGGCTAGGATTAGTTCAGAGTGTTCATTGGTCATGAAATCTTCTGGGTGTAGGCCAGATGCTTTAATATTAAGCTACACTATGATTATTCCAAGCACACTTTCCAGTATGCTTACCTTGTTACGACTTATCTCCTCTCATAAACGGATGTCTAGAAATTAATTATGTTAAGTTTAATTTAATTTGAGGAGGGTGACGGGCGGTGTGTGCGTACTTCATTGCTCAATTCAATTAAGCTCTCTATTCTTAATTTACTACTAAATCCTCCTTAGTCCTTTAGTTTCATAAAGGGTATAGTAATGTTCTTTTATAAGAAAATGTAGCCCATTTCTTCCCATTTCATTGGCTACACCTTGACCTAACGTTTTTATGTTTGATTCTTTTGCTTACTTTAATACCTTTTTAGGGTTTGCTGAAGATGGCGGTATATAGGCTGAATTAGCAAGAGATGGTGAGGTAGAGCGGGGTTTATCGATTATAGAACAGGCTCCTCTAGATGGATATAAAGTACCGCCAAGTCCTTTGAGTTTTAAGCTATGGCTAGTAGTTCTCTGGCAAATAGTTTTGTTAAATTTAATTATTTAGGTTTATGGCTAAGCATAGTGGGGTATCTAATCCCAGTTTGGGTCTTAGCTGTCGTGTATTATAAATGACTAGAATTACTTTCGTTATTGAGTTTAGGTCCTAACAATGAATTTTCACATATAAGTTGGATTTTAATTCTATTTATTTATTTATAGTTGACACGTTTTACGCCGAAGATAATTAGTTTGGGTTAATCGTATGACCGCGGTGGCTGGCACGAAATTTACCAACCCTAAGAGGTATAACTTAGTCAAACTTTCGTTTATTGCTTAATATTTATCACTGCTGAGTCCCGTGGGGGTGTGGCTAGGCAAGGTGTCTTAAGCTATTTTAATGTGCTTGATACCCTCTCCTTAAATTTTAAGTAAATGTTTAAGGGATTTTACACCGGTCTATGGAGGTTTGCATGTGTAATTTTACCTCTAATTAATTATAAGGCCAGGACCAAACCTTTGTGTTTATGGGATACAATTATCCATCTAAGCATTTTCAGTGCTTTGCTTTGTTATTAAGCTACATTAAC